TATTTATATAAATAAAATATATATACATATATTACTTCAACTTATTAGTATTATTTTTTATTAGTATTATTTTTAGTATTATTTTTTTCTTTTTGATTGATTGGCTTCTTATTTATTTTATTATTTTTAAGCTTCTACCAATCAATAAGTATCTTATTGGGTTAGATCGTGGGTCTTACATAAATTATAAACTATTTGCATTTGTTGCAGTTTTTGCTAAGGATTTCCTTTGATTGTACTAAGTACTAAAAACGGGAAGGAAGAAAGCAAGCGGATCCGCTAATTCCTCATCCTCAAATCAGTCCTTCCCGAAGGTATTGTTTCAACGAATAAGTAATTGTAGGATTGAATGAAGTGTTGATATAATTCGAAGAATCAAACGACAAGTCATTTTAGTTAATAAAGTACGTAACGTACTTTATTATTATTTTTTTTTTTTTTTTTAGTATTAAACAAATTTCTAATATTAGAAAAATCGAATATTAGACAAAAGGGTTCGCAAATAAAAGTGCTAATGCTACGACCAATCCGTAAATTGTTAAAGCTTCCATAAAAGCCAAACTAAGTAATAAAGTACCTCGTATTTTACCCTCTGCTTCTGGCTGTCTCGCAATACCTTCTACAGCTTGTCCTGCAGCAGTACCTTGACCAACTCCAGGTCCAATAGAAGCAAGCCCTACGGCTAATCCAGCAGCAATAACGGAAGCGGCAGAAATCAGTGGATTCATAGTAAGCTAAGTTCCTCGCACAAAAAAAAGAAATGGTTAATGATACAATCAACCAATGAATTATTACTTATTTCTTTATTACTAAACTCTATCTGGTCGAAGTAACTAAAATCCCGAGAAATAAGAATTTTACTGAATAATCAGAACAATTTCGATATCTTGTTTTTAGTTACTACTATTCGTATTCGTGATGAAATTTTTTTGTAAACCCATATCCATATATATGGATATGGTTCTAGTTATTACATTTCTTTCGAACTCTTTTTTCATTCAACTCTTCGTTATTTTCTATATCCTTTAATTGATCCATTTATTCATTCACTGCATTATCACAGACAGACGAAATAAAAGAAAAGTAAAGTACTTGCATCGGATCGGGATCTAAACGCAGTGAACTGGGATGGGAAATAATATAGGTATAGTCGCTATATAACTAGTGAATATCTAATATCACATATACATTTGTTTCTTCCATACCGTAAACTACCTTTCATATTGTATTGAATCGAATTGGAAAATCAAATCATTTACACGGGCACTGTACTTATTATTTAATTCAATATGGATTTTCTATAGAATATGTATAATTAATGGAATATGCCGGGTTTAGCCTACGTAATTCATTCTTTTATTAGTAGCACTTCGTAAAAAAATAAGATAACAATTTCTATTCCAATTAGAAATTGTCATATTGAAATTGACTGAGCAAATAAGAAATAGAAAAGAAAATAGGATTGGGCAGGTAACAATAAATGAGCCAAAATCTTAGGAAAATGGTATAAAAGATCCTTTTCCTAAGATTTTTTTACTTTTTTTTTTTACAATTTACAATTATATAATATAATTAGATAATATCGTACATCTTTCTTATTACGACTCTAGACCCTATATATTTGCATATATTATTATTATATTCGCCAACCAAACCAAGCGGATTATGATGAACTAAGCATAAATTGGGATAAGCTTAACAAAAAAACTATTTTGAAAGCTAATCAATGATGACCCTCCATGGATTCACCTATATAAGCCGCGGCTAAGGTTGCAAAAATAAGAGCTTGGATACCACTTGTAAATAATCCAAGAAACATGACAGGTATAGGAACTACCAAAGGTACTAAAGAAACAAGAACAACAACTACTAATTCATCAGCTAATATATTCCCAAAAAGTCGAAAACTAAGTGATAAAGGTTTTGTAAAATCTTCTAAAATATTAATTGGTAAAAGTATTGGAGTTGGTTGAATGTATTTTCCGAAATAACTCAACCCTTTTTTGGTAAGACCCGCATAGAAATATGCTACTGACGTGAGTAAAGCTAAAGCAACAGTGGTATTTATATCATTCGTTGGCGCAGCTAGCTCCCCGTGAGGTAACTCTATGATTTTCCAAGGTAAAAGAGCGCCTGACCAGTTAGAAACAAAAATAAATAAGAACATAGTTCCAATAAAGGGAACCCAAGGACCATATTCTTCCCCGATCTGAGTTTTGCTCAAGTCTCGAATAAATTCAAGGATATATTCGAAGAAATTTTGGCCATCCGTTGGAATGGTTTGTGGATTCCGAACAGCTATGGTGACCGAACCCAATAAGATAGCAATTACGACCCATGAAGTGATAAGTACTTGAGCATGCACTTGTAAACCCCCTATTTGCCAATATAAATGTTGGCCTACTTCTACACCCGATATGTCGTATAATCCTTTGAGTGTGTTAATGGAACATGATATAGCATTCATATTGTCCTCTGACATAAATCGAACTTAAAAAAAAGGAATTATTTTGATTCAATCTTCTCATATATTTCTTAACTCATCTATTTTAATACTACATGGATCATATAGTTAGGATACCGAAAAATGACATAATATACCCAGTACTTTTTATTGCTTTATTCGAATCTAGGAATAATAACCGATCCAATAAATCTATGACGTTCACAAAATAATTGACTTATCCTTATTATGATTAATCATAACATAATTAATCATAATAATGATTATTAATCATAATGAACGATTTTTTATATAGCTATAGCGCCCTTCACAAATTGCGGATACTAATTTGTTAAGAATAAAGCGGATTGAAGCTATAGCATCATCGTTGGCTGGAATCGAAATATCTGCAAGATCCGGATCACAATTTGTATCGATTAAACAAATCGTTGGAATCCCCAAAATAAGACATTCCCGAAGAGCTGTATATTCTTCTTGCTGATCGATGATGATTACAATATCAGGTAACTCCGTCATATATTTGATCCCGCCAAGATATGTTTGCAAGGTGGATAATTGTCTCTTCACGATTGCTGCATCCCTTTTTGGTAGACGATTGAGTTTCCCCATCCTTTGTTCCGCTCTTAAATCCCTAAACTTCTGAAGTCTCGTTTCTGTAGTGGACCAATTCGTTAACATACCACCAAGCCATTTTTTATTAACATAATGACACCGAGCCCTTCTTGCAGCTGCTGCTACTAAGTCAGCTGCTTTATTTTTGGTACCAACAATTAAAAAATGTTTTCCTCCACTTGCGGCATCAAAAACTAAATCACAAGCTTCTGATAAAAAACGAGCAGTTCTAGTAAGATTTGTAATATGAATACCTTTACGCTTTGCAGAAATATAAGATGCCATTCTAGGATTCCATTTCCTAGTACCATGACCAAAATGAACTCCTGCTTCCATCATCTCTTCCAAATTGATGTTCCAATATCTTCTTGTCATTTTTCCTCACACTTTCTCTTTGTTTTTTCTTAAGTCTTAAGAAAAAACAAAGAGATCCGGTAGTTTGAAATAAATAAATGTTCCGATGGAACCTTCTCACAAGGATTGACCGTTGAGTTGATATACGATCCAAACCATTAATTCTTCTTTTTAATTCGTTATAATCTTTATTACCAAATAAAACAAAATCAGACCAAAAAAGAAGAATTTATTTAATTTCGATTATTTGTTCAATTATTTGATTTGAATTGAAATTCAAAGACGAAATATCCTCTTAGGTCAGGAATCATTAAATTGCGTAAATAATTGTTCTGATGTATCATGGAAATGATTTTGGACAGAAGAACAAACTAATTCTCTATGATGGAACAAAATATCTCTCATCTTTCCCTTGAATAGATTATTCTTTTTGATTTCCAAATGAATGTTCTTTTGTTGCTTTGAGCGATGCACTAATTTTTTGAATCCGGTACCAACAGGTATAATCCCCCCCAGAACAACATTCTCTTTGAGACCTTTCAACCAATCAATACGACCCCGTAAAGCAGCTTTTGCTAAAACTCGAGCAGTTTCTTGAAAACTAGCTTCAGATATGAAACTTTGAGTGTTTAGAGATGCCCTAGTTATTCCTAATAAGATTACCCGATAACAGATTGTTTCATCCAAAGCGCGCCCCGCTCGTTCTGCTCGCAACAACCCGATTAGTTCTCCAGGTAAAAAAACATTAGACATTCCATCTTCTGAAACTAAGACTTTTGATGTTACTTGACGTATAATAATCTCTATATGTCTATTATGGATCTGTACCCCTTGGGATCGATAAACTTCTTGGATCTTATTAACCAAGGAGATACGACTTTGGGCTATGGTTAGCTCAGCACCAATCAAGAATCCCCAAGGGATTCCAAGAATTCGTGGTATACACTCATTCCAACCTTTAACCCTCTTTTCGAGGTTCATAGATATTGAATCAATTGAACGCACTTCTAAGACTTGTTCCACTTTTGGAAGACCTTGCGTTATGTCACCGGATCTCGATTTTTCATATATAAATGTAACTAATGTATCTCCTTCGTAAAGGATTCCCCCATAATGACCATGAACAGTTGTTCCTGGAGTGGCCAAATAGGGCTTAGCTGATCTTATTACTAAAGAATCAACATGAACAATTAAAACTTGACCAGATCTTATGTGTGGTCCGTATTTGAACAAACATACATTTTCACAAATAAATTGCCCAAGGATAATTATTGGGGATAGTTCATCACAATAATCGTGATATAGAAAGTTCCAATTTAAATCGAATGGATTCAAAATGATGTTATTGCAAGGATCGGGATTATAAATATTCTTTTTTTCATCCATTAAAAAATATTTAAGTACTTGGAAAGTTTGTTTAAAATTGTCAAGTAATAAATATTTCTTTAACAATATCTGATTATGAGTTATTAAATGGTAAGATGAATAAAAATTCGTAATTTTAGGTACAGTAATACCTAAGAGGCCCGATGAATTTCCAATTGAAATTGTGGAATCCTTTTTAATTGATTCTTTTGTCACATTGTTATATTTCGAGCCATTAAATGGGCCAATTCGAGAACAGTTGGATGATGACAAAATTATCAAAGATTGGCATTCCGGATTTCTATTCAACAACGTACCAATACCAGAAGTTCGTTTATGTTGAGTAAGTGACGAAATCTTCGCCTTGGAATAAAAAGGATTAATATTGATACAATCTAATCCATTATGGCAAATAAATCCCGAACCCGCCGTATCCTTCCTTTTTACAATATACGACGAAATAGGGGACTGGACTAACTCAATTCTTATGAAATCACGAATCAGATCGTTTGTCCTTATCTCAACAAAGGAAGCACGAACCTCTTCTTCTATAGAACTCTTTTTTTCTTGACCCCAATTCAATACTAAGCAAGTCCGAACTAATTGAATACTTGTGTGAAAAATTCCTCGAATGGGCTTGCCATTTCCATAAAGGATATAATTGACAACTTTAAGTTGGACATTATCCCTTTCCCACAGGGCATCCTGTGGAAAAAATGTTGCTAAATCGATCCCATCTGCTATTTTATATGTGACTACGGGTCGAACCAAAACAAAATATTTTTTTTTTGTAGGTGTGATCCGTTGGACATAGATCCAATTTTTCAATTTTTTCGATTTTTTAGAATCCTTTTTTCCTGTTCCCGGAGGTATTAAAATGCCACTGTGCCTAGATATCTTATCCGTCTCTCCCGGAAAATGGATATCCCCAGAAAAAATTTGCAGTTCAATACTTTTCTTTTTTCTCTCCACTCGTACCAATCCACTTACTCTACTTCTTATATTTAAAGTTATTTGTGTATCTACTCCAATAATACTATTGTTACGGACCATTATAAGCGAAGATCCAGGTAAGATATGTACTTCCTCGGGAATGAAAAAAAACCGATCCACTTTCGTTTGATATTTCAGATTAAATTCTTTTATTCCTCGATACTCAATCAAATCCTCTTTTTCTTTTTTGATAATAGAATCCACCTCTGTGGTCCCATATTTAATGATTCCCGAACTGTTTCTTCTGTATCGAGGATCGTCGAAATAGGCAAGAATACTATTTCTACGTAAAATACCATTTATGGGTATTTCAATCGAAATACCAAAACGAGATATTAATTTTTTCTCTCGCTCTTGATCATAATATTGTAAGGGAATTATGAATCGATTTCTTCGTCTCTTCGACAATAAATCGGGATTCTCTTGGAGAATAGAAGAATATATGAAATTCGAATGACCGTTAAATGGAATTTGATTGGATCTTGAATAATCAAGAACCCCGATACCCTTTTTTTTATCATAAAGGTCCAGACTAAACAATTTAGGTCTCACCCGATCATTAGTCATAGAGAGGTCAGATGTTGATTTATCTTCTATAGAAGAAATAGAAGATAAATCAACATTGATTTGATCTTGATCCTTGTGGAGTGAAAAAGACACTATACTGGATCTGCGCGTACTTACTGCTAATATCCATAAATGACTTGTTTTTGGTAATAGATGAACATTACCATATGTATATTCAGGTGCATGGTAGACATTAGTACTCCAGTGCATTTCTCCTTCCGATTCAGAATAAATATGTTTTCGGACTCTTTCTTTAAAATTCAAAGTGGATACTCTGGTACGAATCTCAGCAATTACTTGTTCTGATTCTACATATTGATCGTTTTGAACTAAAATCAAACTTTTTGGTGGAATATTCACATTATGTAGAATATCCTGACTTTCGATAGTTACATCCAGGTCAATAGAACATAGAAAAGCGGGATGTCCGTGACGAGTACGTGTGGGATGAACCAAACCCTCATTGAATTTTATTTTTCCATTGTAAGGGGCTCGTACATGCTCAGCAGTACCACCCGTAAATACTCCACCAGTATGAAAAGTTCTTAATGTTAGTTGAGTACCTGGTTCTCCAATGGATTGACCCGCAATAATACCTACGGCTTCTCCCACTTCGACCAGGTCGCCATGGGCGGGACTCCGTCCATAACATAATTGACAGATCCAAGATGTACTTCTACAAGTAAAAGGAGTTCTAATATATATTGATTGTGTTCGAAAGGTTATGAACCGATTGATAAGTCCAATCCCAATATCTTGATTCCGAGCGGCAATGCACCGTGTACCCATATATATATCGTCTGCTAATACACGACCCATTAGTGTTTGAATAAAATTTCTTTCGGTCATCCCATTTCGAGGACTCACCGAAACACCTCGGATAGTACCACAATCTGTTCGACGTACAATAATGTGTTGAACTACTTCAACAAGTCTACGCGTGAGGTATCCAGCATCTGATGTTCGTACAGCAGTATCTACAACTCCTTTACGGGCTCCATAACAGGAAATTATATATTCCGTTAAAGAAAGTCCTTCGCGTAAGTTGCTTTGAATAGGTAAATCAATCATTTGTCCTTGTGGATCCGACATTAATCCCCTCATACCTACTAATTGGTGGACTTGAGATGCATTTCCTCTAGCTC